GATCATTCGATGTAGTTGAAATAATTGAATTGGGGGTTTTTTGGTTAAGTAATGGAAACTCAACCAAATTCATAACTGTTTCAATGTCATCCTTTCCTTCCATTTTCTTTTGATTGTCTAAATATTCAGCTAAGACCATTCCAACGCTCCTTTTCGCCATGCATAAACTGAACCCACAATTGGGATAAGCACGAAAATGAAAGCTTCTATAAATACAGATACACCCAATATATCAAAGCTCATTGCCCATGGATAAAGAAAGACCGTTTCAACATCAAAAACAACAAAAACTAGAGCAAACATGTAATAGCGAATTCGGAATTGTACCCAAGCATCCCCCATGGGTTCTATACCTGATTCATAACTAGAAAGCTTTTCTGGACCTTCCCTAATCGGGGCTAAAATACCAGAAATGACAAATGCCAAGATAGGAATAACGCTTGATATTATTAGGAATGCCCAGAAAATATCATATTCGTGAAGCAGAAACATAAAAGTACTCCTATGAATATGGAATAGGCTGAATTATTTCATTATTATTTCATTTGAAATAGTTGAGAGTTTGTTTGCTGTAGGACATACCTTGTTTCAAGATTCATCTAATGTCATCCCACTTATATTTTTATTTTTTCTCCTTTTGATTCTATTTCTATATGTGATGTGTAGACATAGCATGCTCTTATACTTAGTTCTTTTTATTTTATATTCTACTTATTCTTATACTTAGTCGATACTTATTATCTTATAGATAAATAAGAAATTTAATAATTAAGAATTCAATTAAAAAAAAATAATAAAAATATCATATGTAATTCATTCATGAAAGTGGATCAAGAGAGATGGATCTTTGATCCGAGATTTGACAAATACCAATTGGTTCCGTTGGAATGAATTATTTTATTTATTTTTTATTTTTTTGTTCCTACTACTCAAATTTCTATACAAAACAAAAATGGAATGTATTTAGGGCTATACGGACTCGAACCGTAGACCTTCTCGGTAAAACAGAGAAAACTTATTATTATCGAAATGATTCGAACTGTTTCAAAGACCCAACATGCATTTTGTTGCATTGGGCTTTTTCATCAACTGATGTAAAGATCAGTTAGTCCACCATATTTTGTCTTTAGAGGAAGATAAGAAGATAATGAGATGGCTCCATGTGCTCTGATTCATTATTTGTATCCTGATCTAGAAGCAATACCAAAGTGTTTCAAAGAAGGGTGGCCTTTATTTAGGTCTGCCTTCGGCCTAGATCAACCTAAGTGAAATGCAGTCTCTATCGCTCCGCTGCAAGAGTAAAATATGAGATTTCATACACCTCAAAGCTCATAGGACGAAAAGAGGTTCTTTTGAGATCCTTATACTCATTATGCCTGGCATTGAATGGACTGGGCATTTACCTTACAATGGCAGGTTCTATTTGATTTGACACCGGAATTCGCACCTGAACCGGATCAAACCAAATTTGTCAGGCTATGTTTCTCTTGTTCTCTCGAATCTACGGAGTAAGACATCGACTTCTCAAAAAGATCAATTATGGTCATTGCATAATGGGCTCCCTTGAAAAACATTGGCGCACGTGTAAACGAGGTGCTCTACCTAACTGAGCTATAGCCCTTGTCATAACCATTTTAACATAGAGACAATTTCTTGTCAAGAAGGGTATTCCATAATCCCACATGATAACTCTCTGATACATTTATGTTTACTAGTAAAAGATTTATATTGCTTAGAAAACCTATTTTACCTATAATCCATCGAAGTGATGGAGACCCTTTTTGTGGTGATAAATGACCTACTTAACCCAGTGGTTAGAGTATTGCTTTCATACGGCGGGAGTCATTGGTTCAAATCCAATAGTAGGTAGAACTTATTAGATACCGGATTCCATGGTATCTAATAAGTTCTTCTACCCATCCTCTTTTTTCCGTTCTATCATCAGATTAATCAAATTAGACTTCATTGTGTTCAATTTGTGGAATCAAGATATAGTGTGTAGTGTAGAATAAAGAACTCTTTTGATTTTGATTGAATGTATTGACTACTAATAGGAAATCACTTTGACAGCTTCTACTCGTGTCCTAGCTCGTCTTAGAGCTAAATTTGCCTCAATTGCTTGTCTCTTACCCTCAGCTCTACTCAAGTTAGCTTCAGCTATTTCAAGAGTTTGTTGAGCTTCTTGTGGATCAATGTCAGTACTAATTTCCGCACCATTTCCTAAAATGGTGATCTCATTATTACTTATTCTAGCAAAACCGCCCATAAGAGCCACCGTTAACCATCGGTCGTTTAGCCGTATTCTCAAAAGACCTATATCTACAGCCGTGGCAATGGGGGCATGATTTGGTAATACCCCAATCTGTCCACTATTAGTAGATAAAATAATCTCTTTCACTTCGGAATCCCAAATCATTCGATTAGGAGTCAGTACACAAAGATTTAAGGTCATTTCTTCAATTTGTTCTCCTCTTCTAAGTTCATAGCTTTCGCGGTAGCT